ACCTTTCATAAGCGGAGACAGAATAAAGCGCCCATAAAAAAGACGCTTACTGTCTGCTGCTGATTCAACACACTTCCACTGGAGTGTCCGAGTAGATACTGTTATTTTCTCTCGAACCATAATAATATTATTTGATCAGATCATTGAATCATTTATTTCTCTTGTTTCTCTTGCTATTGAAATATCTTCCATTTTTTTTTCTATACACGTCTTTTTTTCGGGGGTCTACAGCCATTATGTGGCATAGGAGTTACATCCCGTACGAAAGTTAATAGTATACCACTTCTGCGAATAGCTCGTAATGCTGCGTCTCTTCCGAGACCGGGACCTTTAATCATGACTTCTGCTCGTTGCATACCTTGATCTACTACTGCACGAATAGCATTTGCCGCTGCGGTTTGAGCAGCAAATGGTGTCCCTCTTCTTGTACCTCGGAAGCCACAAGTACCGGCAGAGGACCAAGAAACCACTCGCCCCCGTACATCTGTAACAGTCACAATGGTATTATTGAAACTTGCTTGAATATGAATAACCCCCTTTGGTATTTTACGTGTACTCTTACGTGAACCAATACGTCCACGTGAACCCTTTTTCGGTATAGCTTTTGCCATATTTTATCATCTCATAAATTTGAGTCAGAGATATATGGATATATCCATTTCATGTCAAAACAGATCCCCTATTTGTATATCAGGTCTTTAATGAGCCTTATTATCCTTGTCTTTGTTTATGTCTTGGGTTCGAACAAATTACTATAATTCGTCCCCTACGACGTATTAGTCGACACTTTTCACAAATTTTACGAACGGAAGCTCTTATTTTCATATTTGCCACTCCTTACTTTAATTTTGAATCTACTTCTTGGATAAGTTTCTTGAAATTTTCAATTTTTAATGGTATTCCTACGAAATAAATAGGGAAATACCTAATCTTTCGAATCTTTGTTGCGGAGTCGATAAATTATACGACCTCTGGTTGAATCATACCGACTTACTTCAATTTTGACTCTATCGCCTGGCAGTATCCGTATAAAACTACGTCGGATCTTTCCTGAAACATGACCTAGAATCATATCTTCATTATCTAAACGAACCCGGAACATACCGTTGGGAAGCGATTCAGTAATTAAACCTTCATGAATCCATTTTTGTTCTTTCATTCCAGGCAAAACCCCCTTGAAGTATTAACTAGTGGAGGAAGAACCCTATTAGACAACCCAGCACTTCTCTTTTCTTTTTCACAAATAAGAAGTTTCATATTCAATTCGGATATTAGAAAGATTACCATATATAACACAAAATTTCTCCGCCTATTCTTTCTAGTCGAGCCTCTCGGTCTGTCATTATACCCCGAGATGTAGAAAGAATTACAACACCCATCCCACCTAAAATTCTAGGAATTCTTTGATAGTTAGAATAGATTCGTAGACCCGGCCGACTGATCCGTTTTAAATTTAAAAGATTTCTATAAGTGCTTTTCCTATTCCTTTTATGTCGTAGGGTTAAAACCAAAAAATATTTGTTGTTTTCTCGATGTTTTCTCACGTTTTCGATAAAACCCTCTCGTAAAAGTATTTTCACAATACTTTCGCTGATATTAGTAGATGCTACTCGAACCACGCTTTTTCTATACATATCGGCATTTCGTATAGAGGTTATTATGTCAGCAATAGTATCACTACCCATGATTAATTAAAATTATTGGTGCCTCCAAATTTGGATATAATCAACATGTTTTTCTTTTTTTTTTTTTTTTACGTATTTGTTTATGAATATGAATTTTAAAAGGTATATACGTGAGACAAAATCTACTAAATGAATCTTAATCTATTTCTTTTAAATACCCTACTATAACCATATCGTGGTCTCATTTTATAATACCTCGGGAGCTAATGAAACTATTTTAGTAAAATTGAACTGTCTCAATTCTCGGGCAATCGCACCAAAAACTCGAGTTCCTTTTGGATTTCCTTCTTGATCAATCACAACTGCAGCATTGTCATCATATCGTATTATCATACCGTTGTCACGTTTAAGTTCTTTACAAGTACGTACAATTACAGCTCTGACCACTTCTGATCTTTGTAGAGGCATGTTTGGAACTGCGTCTTTGATCACAGCAACAATAACGTCACCAATACGAGCATATCGACGATTGCTAGCTCCTATGATTCGAATACACATCAATTCTCGAGCCCCGCTGTTATCTGCTACATTCAAATGGGTCTGAGGTTGAATCATATCATTTTTTTTTTTTTTATCTGTTTTTACAATACAAAGGTCAAAGAAAAAAAGAAATATTATTTGTCCAAAAAAAGAAACCTGCATCCGCTATTTTTAATTAGGGCCTATTTCTTTTTTAGCCCGAAATTATAAATTGAGCTCGTATAGGCATTTTGGACGCTGCTATTGAAATAGCCCTTCGGGCTATATTTTCTGTTACTCCACCCATTTCATAAAGAATTCGACCAGGCTTAACAACAGCTACCCAATATTCGGGAGAGCCTTTACCTGAACCCATACGTGTTTCTGCGGGTCTTACTGTAACTGGTTTATCTGGAAATATACGAACCCATATTTTTCCACCGCGACGTGCATTTCGTGTCATTGCTCGTCGACCTGCTTCTATTTGCCTAGATGTGATCCAAGCGGGTTCAAGTGCCTGAAGAGCGTATTTACCAAAACAAATAGTATTACCTCGATAAGATATTCCCTTCATTCTTCCTCTATGTTGTTTACGGAATCTGGTTCTTTTGGGGTTATAGTTGATGGTTTGTTTTGAATTCCATCTCTACTACAGAACTGGACGTGAGAGTTTCTTCTCATCCAGCTCCTCGCGAATAAAAATAAATTCAAATTAAAGATTTAGAATTCAATTCAGATATAATATAATTTGAATTAAGATATACATTTATTTAATAAGTAATCTGCTGACTCATGGATTTCATTTAATCTAGATCAAATCTATTATTCATTTTTATATCTTATTTGTATAGTTATAGATAATAGATAACTAAATATATTAAATAACTTTTTTTCTTATATTTATCTATTTTAGATTTAGAATGTTAAAAGGAATCTTTCTTTTGTTTTACTCTTTATCGTATTGGATTGACCCTAAATTTAGCAATCCAAGAAAATAAAGTTTTCGCGGGCGAATATTTACTCTTTCAATTTCTATTTCAGTTCTATCATTAGTTCATAACTTTTCCGAATAGATTAATTGGTTTCTGGTCGGTTCCGCCATCCCGATCAATGAATCGTTCGAATTCATTTTCACTAGAATCTTTTGAATTCACAGGTTCCATCGTTCCCATCCCTTCTTACTTAATGGTTAGGTCTGAATTCTACAATGGAGCTATTAGTTCTTGAGTCAATATTCTTAGTCTTTATTGGCTCGAAGCTCTTTATTTTTTGTTCGATGAGCAGATCCTTTTAATGATGAATCCTTATTGATGCTTTATTACACAGATTTTTTATGAGATGACTCATAGACCTTACATATTGGAATTTTATATCATCCATATTCTTTTTCTTTCTTTCTTTCATCCTTCCATTTATCCATACCCTTTCTTTTTTATTTCTATTGACAACTTAGAAGCAGATTTTTTAATGAAAAAGTATTTCAGTTGCTACAACAATATGAACAATATATCATATCTTGACTGGTTCTTTGGATCCAGATAATACGAAGGGATGAGTTGGTTATTACTTCTATAGTTATTTGTTTATACTATGGGGCTGGTTACTAACCCTCAAAAAACCAACGAGTCACACACTAAGCATAGCAATTTTATCAAAAGATTAATTTAATTTTTATTAAACCCTATAGAATTATAATTGTTTGTTCGTTTTTTTATTGAAGAGAAAATAAGAAAGAAATTTCTCTTTTTGTTCCATCGCCGGATAGAATGTAAAGGGAAATAAAGGTTTATTTTATTATTCCCCGTCTATAAATATCCAAATTTTGATGCCTAATACCCCATAGATAGTTCGAACTGTATAGGAACAATAATCAATTTTAGCTCGAATGGTTTGTAGTGGAACCCTACCCTCTCTGATCCATTCAACACGCGCAATTTCTTTTCCGTCGATACGTCCTGCAATTTGCACTTGAATTCCTTTTGTATCTGCTTGTTCAGTTAATTCTATAGCCTTTTTCATTGCTTTGCGAAAAGAAACTCTATTTTTTAATTGGCCGGCTATAAATTCTGCAAGAATATTAGGGTTTCCGTAAGGCTTTTCAATTCGTGTGATAGCAATGTTAAGTTTTCTATTTACAGAATTAAATTCTTTTTGTAAATTCATCTGTAATTCTTCGATTCCTCGGGGTCGACTTTCAATTAATATTTTTGGAAATCCCATATAGATTATGATTTGGATCAGATCGATTCTTTTTTGAATCTCTATACGCGCAATTCCCTCAACGCCAGAGGATGTTTTCATATTTTTTTGTACATAATTCTTGATATAATTTCTTATTTTTTGATCTTCTTGCAGACCCTCAGAATAATTTTTTGGTTGTGCGAACCAAAGGGAATGATGACCTTGGGTTGTACCAAGTCTGAAACCAATTGGATTTATTTTTTGTCCCATGTTCCCCCATTACTATTACTATACATATCATAATACGACATAGTTGTATCCTTTTTTTTCCATTTTGGTTTTTGTGACCACTTAATAGAGTCGGTATCTATATATCCACCTAAGGATATATCTTTCATTACAATAGTTATATGGCAGGTAGGTTTTTGTATGGCAAAACTACGCCCTCGAGCTCGAGGTTTTAATCTCTTCACGATAGTACCTTCATTTACTTCGGCTTTACTAATGACTAAATTTGCTTCATTCGAACCCATATTGAAACTAGCATTTGCTGCTGCAGAATAAACTAATTTGAAAATGGGATAACATGCTCGATAAGGCATGAGTTCTAATATCATAAGTGTTTCTTCGTAGGAACGCCCACGAATTTGATCAATTACTCTTCGCGCTTTGTGA